ATTTTTTTTCTGTTTTTATTTTTATTTATTATAAATTTATTTTTATTTATTATAAATTATAAATCGAACTTCGTTTGAGTAAGTCAAAATTCTTTCAAAATTCCAGCTCTCTTGAAAATATCATAAACGGTTTCCGTAGGTTGAGCGCCTTTTTCAAGAAAATATAGAATAGCAGGAACATTTAAATAAGTTTGATTCTTGATTGGATCATAAAAACCCACTTTCCGCAGATCTCTTCCCTCTCTTCGGGACCGAACATCAATTGCAACAATTCGATAGACGGCTCATTGGGATAGATTAGGTCAACAATAACCCCCCTTGGAAACGTATAGGAAGTTTTCTCCTCGTACGGCTCGAGAAAAATGATTTGAATTTATGTAGGTAAATTAGAATATAAATTCTAACAACAAATTAAATAAGTCCTTAAAATCATCAAATGAATTTGACTAAGTAAATCCTTTTTCTTTCCTAAAGAAAAAAAAACAAGGAAAATCATTTGTATACTCATAACTCAAGTTGAATAATTCTCAAATAGATCAAAAGAAAATCCTTTGGCATTTCATTTATTGAGCAGTCTCGAATACCCTTTACTTTATATGTCTCTGTCTCATTTCGAATCGATTTGAATTCTGCATTCTGATCCAAATCCAATTGTTGCGACAATTAAAATATTTAAAATATAAAGAGTGTTTTCTTGTTCCGGAATCCTTTATCTTTGTTTTGAATCATTGGGTTTAGACATTACTTCGTTGATTTTTAATCCTTTCAAAAATGGCAGCAACATACCCTTTTTGTTATTTCTTTTTATCGAAAAGGTTTTTTTATTTTATCAAATCAATTCCAACAAAATTTACTTTAGGATTTGAAACTTGATTGATTGGGATCCTTTCGATTTATCTGTCAAAAACAAAAATATAATTACGAAGTTGTTCCAACTTATTGATTAACACTAACCCTAGACCCTTCCCCTTTGAGAAATGAATCAATACTTTCTACTCGAGCTCCATCATGTACTATTTCCATTACATCCCAATACTAAATGCGGGTTGACATGGAACAGAACAAAGGATGTCGAGTCAAGAGCATCCTTTATTAGAGAATGATGGATATAAGAATCCACAACGGATCATGTCCTTCAAGTCGCACGTTGCTTTTTACCACATCGTTTCAAACGAAGTTTTACCATAACATTCCTCGAATTTGGAACCGCTTTGCGGTTGATTCAATTATGGAATCATGAATAGTCATTGGTTCAGTCAGGACAATTAATACATAGATATAGAATCTACCTTAAGTTATTATTAGTTATGAGAATTTTTTTTATAACAAAAATTCAAATTATTTCATTTTATTTTTTTAATTTATATTTATATATAATAATTCTGATTTCAATTTCGATTGATATTATATATTTATATAATTTATATTTTAATTTCTATTTTATATTTAAAATTAAAATAAAATGAAAAAAAAAATTTCAAATATTTTACAATACAAATAATTACAATAAAGACGACATTTGATCATTTCTTAGAAAGATCTTTTTGAACTCAACTATTAATTTAAACTATTAATTTAATAAAATAAATTAATAATACTCCAAAATACCTAAACAATAAAACCAATAAAATAAATCGAAATGAAATAAAAAAAATAATAGATTGGAAAAATCCAATTTATTTTCCCGGGATGACGAAAAAAAATAACAAACTTCCTTCTTTCTATATGAATATGGGAAGACGCGTATATGATAAGAGCTCCACTTTTTTGGTTTTTTGGAATTTAAATTTGTGTAATCGATAACCCCATCTTGCCTAAATCCCCAACAAATTCAGTTGTATCTACGTATCATTTGAACACTTATTATCCTTTTTTGTGAATTTGTGGACTATGAAAAAAAAGATAAGATTCATTTTGGTTAGACTCATTAGCCGAAAGGTTCAAATTCTATCCAATATTACACTTTAGAAACAATCTAAAATTATATATTCTAGTAAATAATTACTAGAATTACATATGTTCTTGTTCTGGGACGGAAGGATTCGAACCTCCGAATAGCGGGACCAAAACCCGATGCCTTACCACTTGGCCACGCCCCACTTTGATTTCTAGTCGATACTAATAAACAGTAATAGTGTTATTGATTGTTCGTCAATTCCAGTCAAAATATCGAAAGAATCAATTCGATTTTGTTGTTATTATTTTTACTTTTACACACGTCGATATCGAATCGTCGATATCGAATTAAACTGAATTTATTGATCATTACATATAATTCCATTAAGATATTGTATGAAAGTAGAATTTCTTCGATTCTCCTTCGAGAATGGAAGGTTTTTTGGTTGAGTGAGTAAGTTCAGAAAAAAATAAAGAAGGAGTTTTGGTCTATCTTTTTTTATTTTCTTAATTTTTCCTTCTCCTTCTATCAATAACTCAATCAAAATGCAATTATCTAAAAAAAAAATGTCTGTTATGCTTAATATCTTTAGTTTGATCTGTCTTAATTCTGCCCTTTATTCGAGTAGTTTTTTCTTAGCCAAATTACCTGAGGCCTACGCTTTTTTGAGCCCAATTGTAGATTTTATGCCAGTCATACCTCTACTCTTTTTTCTCTTAGCCTTTGTTTGGCAAGCTGCTGTAAGTTTTCGATGAGATCTTTCATCTTGTCCTAGAAAAAAAAATGAATGATTTTTCGAGAAAAACGATTCGAATCCTAATAATTGATAAGATCAGACAAGTCTTACGGACCGAACCCTTGATTCAAACATTCAAATTCTTGTATAGCCACAATTTGGATCACCTTGTTTTCCCATTCTAACTATTTTTCTTTTCTATGAATGAAAAACCTTATTGTGATCCTCCAAAATAAAATATTAACAAGTGGGTATAAAATCAAAATTATTGATAAGTAAGAGAATAATAGATAAAATTCTATTTTATTTTTAGTATTATTACAATTACAAAGATTCTTTTCGATTTCTAAAAACTATTTCGGTTTTCGTTATCAAATCAAAATAGAATATTAGAGTATTTAGGATATATGGTATAAAAATAGAGAATCTATTCTCTTTTTTTCAAAAAAAAAAAAATGATCTTATCTTGGAGATTGTGTAATGCTTACTCTCAAACTCTTTGTTTATACAGTAGTGATATTCTTTGTTTCTCTCTTCATTTTCGGATTCCTATCTAATGATCCGGGGCGTAATCCCGGGCGCGAAGAATAAAAAAGAGGTTCTTTGCTTTATTTTTCATCAATTTTTTTTTCTAATTAAAAATTATTATATATTTTTCTATTTTATTTTCTATTTGTTATTTATTTTGATTGAAAAAAAAAATCAAAAGAATTTCAAGAATTCGAAAGAGAAATCAATATAGTAAGTGATCAACAGAAACGGAAAGAGAGGGATTCGAACCCTCGGTACGAATGAGTCGTACAACGGATTAGCAATCCGACGCTTTCGTCCACTCAGCCATCTCTCCCCATTGAAATTGAAAAAAAAAAAATACTAATATTCAAATACAAATAGAAAATATATATAATAATAAAATAAAGAAAAAAAATTCGAAAAGAAATTCTATATAACAATAATATATATATACAAAATCTACAAGTTCTATTGTATAATAGATCTAAGTACGAATTTTATTTGAAATTCCAATCAGTTAGATAAAGTAAGAAAGATTCTAAATAATATTTCAATATTTATAATTATTAATTAATATTTAATAAAATTATAGAAAAAAAAAGAAATCCTTCTGCACCCCAAAGCGAAAAGGCCTTTTATTATTTCCACGGCCTGGCCTGATCAGTACCTCGCCAGGCCCTTTTTCGGATTATATAATTAATATAGAAAATGATTTATGTGATTTGATAATGATAAAAAAATCATTGTTATTGAAGCAAAAGTAAGAACAATAAGAAAAAAACTGTTTCGTTTATATTCTCTCAATATAAAACCAACATGCCATTTTTTCTTTTATTCCCTCTTTGTCTTCCATTTTTTCTCTTTTTTTTTTTCAAAAAAAAAAAAAGAAAAATGAAACTACACAATTTTTTTTTCTGTTCTAGTTATAACTTTAGCCGTTTTCTCGAACCATATCTCATCTTGTCATAATCTCATTAAGTATTCCTACAAAAAAGAAAAAAGGCCAATACACTCAATTTCAGTGTTCGACAAAAGTTCCTTTTTGATACAATAATCGAACTGTAGCGGGTATAGTTTAGTGGTAAAAGTGTGATTCGTTTTATTAACCCTTTATATAGTTAAAGGGTCTTCCGGTTTGATTACTATTCCGATCAAAACTTTTATTTCTTAAAAGGAATTAATCCTTTACCTCTCAATGACAAATTTGAGGAAAATTATACATTCTCGTGATTTGTATCCAAAGGTCAATTAAAAATTGACAATTTGGATTATGAAATTATGAAACATGAATTTTTTTTTTTGAATTGGATCAATACTTCCAATTGAATGCTTATATATAAGCAAGAGATCCATGGATGAAGATAGAAAAATGAGTTTCTAATCGTAACTAAATCTTCCCTATTTTCTTTTTTAGAGAGAGAAGCAAAATAGCTATTAAATGATGACTTTAGTTTACTAGAGGCTTCAATCAACATATTTCTTTTTATTTGTTTTAGCTCGGTGGAAACAAAATACTTTTCCTTAGGATTCTCTCAAATAGAAATAGAGAACGAAGTAACTAGAAAGATTGTTAGAATCCTCTCTTCTAGAGGGATCATCTAGAAAGCGAGTTGTTTTGAATTGAATGCATTCATACAAAAAGTTGACATAGATGTTATGGGTGAAATTTTTTTTTGTAATATCATTCCCGTCTTACATTTTGATCTGGGAATTTCGCCATTTTCCATAAAGGAGCCGAATGAAACCAAAGTTTCATGTTCGGTTTTGAATTAGAGACGTTAAGTTAAAAATGATAAATCAACGTCGACTATAACCCCTAGCCTTCCAAGCTAACGATGCGGGTTCGATTCCCGC